ATTCGAATTGATGAATATTATGATTTCGAAATACTATTTATTCAACAAAGTCGATTGATTGATACGAGTCGATTTTCTGTTACGATAAATTGACGAAACAATAGCCGATCCAATAGCTGCTTCAGCGGCTGCAATAGCTATAACAAAAATTGAGAAAATATCTCCTTTTAATTGACGACTATCAAAAAAATCAGAAAATGTTACAAAATTTATATTAACCGCATTTAGTATAAGTTCAAGACACATCAGGGCCCGAACCATATTTCGGCTCGTGATCAATCCATAGATACCGATAGAAAATAAATAGGCACTCAAAAGAAGTACATGCTCGAGCATCATTGACCAACTCCGTACCAATTTCGTTTCATTTCAATATGAACAATAATTCAAGTGATTTGATTGCTTAGAATATAACAAGTACGGAACAAAAGAATCTATTGGTAATAGATCGAATATAACGAATAATCAAATTTCGATTTTAGACACGAACAGAACAGTATTCAAATAGAATTTCAGGGAAATGGATATGATAACACGGAAAAAGGTTTATTTTTGGTTTCTGTTCTTAGTTCTAAAGATTTTTTACTGACGAGCCACGGCAATTGCACCTATCAAAGCAACTAAAAGAATTATTGAAATCAGTTCAAATGGAAGAAAAAAGTCCGTTGATAAATGAATGCCAATTTGTTGACTATTACTTATCAAATCTTCCTCTATAATCTGGTTGGATCGTGTAGTCCAAATAATCCCATACCACGACGTATCTAGAATAGTAGTGATTAGTGAAAAAAAAATACTTGTACAAACTAGGGAAGTAACCCCATCCCCAATAGTCCAAAGCTGAAAATTAAAATTTTTGGAATAGTCTGAACCATTCATGAACATTACAGCAAATAGGATTAAAACATTTACAGCCCCCACGTAAATAAGAAGCTGTGCAGCAGCTACAAAGTGGGAATTTGCTAGAATATAGAATAAGGATATACAAACAAGAACCAATCCCAATGAAAAGGCAGAATAAATTGGGTTGGTAAGTAATACTACTCCCAGACCTCCTACTATAAGACCCGATCCCAGAAAAACTAAAAGAAAATCATGTATTGGTCCAGGCAAATCCATTATATTAAAATAAGAGATAAATAAATCGAAATGTTTTTCATGACCTTATTGAACCGACCAGGAAAAATTTTTTTATGAGACATTCCCAATTGAATTAAATTCTAATCTAATAGATGTGAATTAATGCGGGTATAGTTATTGGATCAATTTGGTTCTTTTGTTTATTCGAAATGGCTGTTTGAAATTGAAACTATATATTTCGAAATGATTTTGGAATTTGTAATTATTGACCAAGCAAAGAGAAAGACCCCTTATCTACCAAAACGAAACCTTAGTAATTTGAAATTACTCTTTAATCAAGAGGTTTATCCGTTTTTTCTTTGAGGCGAATTCAAAACTGTTCGAATTGTAAAATCGTCAATTATTGACATTGGTAAACGACCTAAAGCAATTTGATTATAATTCAATTCGTGACGGTCGTACGTAGCAAGTTCATATTCTTCAGTCATTGATAAACAATTTGTTGGACAATACTCAACACAGTTACCACAAAAAATACAAATTCCAAAATCAATACTGTAATTAAACAATCGTTTCTTTCGAATATCTATTTCCAATTTCCAATCAACAACTGGCAGATCTATAGGACATACACGAACACATACTTCACAAGCAATACATTTATCAAATTCAAAATGGATTCGACCGCGGAAACGCTCCGATGTGATTAATTTTTCATAAGGATATTGAATAGTTACAGGTAAACGATTTGCTTGGGATAAGGTAATCAGGAAACTTTGACCAATGTACCTTGCAGCCCGTACTGCTTGTTGACCATAATTCATGAACCCAGTTACCATAGGGAACATATCGTGAATTTTTCTGAATAATTTGATTTTCTTTCTTTCTCTTGTTTGAGACAAGTCGCAAATATCGTATTCCTTTTTTTTTTACAGTGAAAGGAGTTGGGAAGAAGTTGTTAATAATAGATTACCGAGAGAAATAGGTAAAAGAAATTTCCAGCCAAGATTTAATAGTTGGTCCATTCTTAATCTAGGTAAAGTCCATCTTGTTGTGATAGGAATGAACAAGAACAAATAAGTTTTAGCTAATGTAATAAAGATGCCAATTGTCGGTTCAAAGATTCCATCCGCTTTATTTATTTCAAATATCTCAGGAAGAAATATGTACGGAATGGAAAGATTCCAACCACCCAAGTAAAGAACTGTTACAAATAATGAGGAAACTAATAGATTTAGATAAGAAGCAACATAAAATAAACCAAATCGGATCCCTGAATATTCGGTTTGATAACCTGCTACTAATTCTTCTTCTGCTTCTGGTAAATCAAAAGGTAATCTCTCGCATTCCGCTAGGGAAGAAATTAAAAAAACGATAAACCCTATGGGTTGACGCCACAAATTCCATCCCCAAAAACCATACTTTGACTGCGCCCCAACTATATCAACTGTACTTGAACTGTTAGATAATCATAGTCGGTGATAACATTACTGTTCCCATCGCTATTACAAAACCGTACATGAGATTTTCACCTCATACGGCTCCTCAGCGCCACAAATAAATGTAAGGACCAATCCAGTATTAGTTATCTTGATATGGTTATAGGATAGATAGAGTCAAAATCTATCAGAAGGTCCCCAATTATACCAATGGAATTCTGTCTGCTATAAGAATAAATAAAAAAAAGAGTATTTCTGAATTTATCTCATCCTTTACGAATTTCAATTTTTCTGTGTTGAGTAATAACTTAATCAATCCTTCAATATAATACTCTTTCTATAAATATCAATAGATATTTCAACCCATCATTTTATTTTCGATTACGAAAAATAATTAGGCATTACATTAGTTCATGAGTTATGACACAAATTTTATTTCTATGAATATCTGAAAGAAAGAATAAAAAGATCTCTTTTGTTTATATTGTAATTGTATTTTTTCTATTTTTTTTGTTCCTCTTCTTCCTTATGAGAAAACGGGGGCTTAAAAAAGGTAAAGGATTATTTCGTTCCCGATAGTCATTTCTTTAATCGGTGGATAGGAGCATACTCTGGATCGGAATTGTAGGGAGTACTGCCTGATCATTTCTACCAACTTAAAGCCCGAATTTTGATTCTTTGTATATTATGCAGAAGTATCCTTTTAGATAATTTACATAATCTCCATTACTAATCCTTTGTGTGTATTTTGGTGTTCCTTACTATCCACCCATCTTTTTTTAATCCCCCGTTTCGTAAGTATATGTATTGCAATACATACAAACGATAGTGAAAACTCCATACGGTTGATCCTTTGAGCCCGCTTCAAGCTAGGATGACCAATCAACCAATCTTGGGGTAAAGGGCTTCTTCCATGTTTGTTTACTTCTGCTTAACTCTTGTACATAGGAAATGAGACTCAATCCACCTTTACTGCGAAGTTTGAAGTTGTTTTTGTTCACTCATATATAACTACTTAATTTATTTTATTAACCTAAAGAATAAATAAATGAATAAAAAAAAAATGAAGATATCTATTCAATTTCTTTTTTTTTTCTCGAACGAAAAGAATAGGAAAAAGAAAAGCTTCTGTTTTAGCGAATCGCACGTAGAGATATTGATAAAACACATAAAGTTAATGGTATTTCATAACTAATCGATTGAGCAGCAGCTCGCAGACCACCTAAAAAGGAATATTTATTATTTGATCCATATCCTGACATAAGAAGTCCAATAGGAGCAATACTTGAAATGGCAATCCATAAAAAAATACCGATATTGAGATCAGCTAAAACAAGGCGATAACTAAAAGGAATTACTGAATAACTTAGTAGAATTGATATGACTGCTATAGATGGTCCAATACTGAATAAACGAGTATTTCCTCTAGATGGAAGAAGATTCTCTTTGAAAAGTAGTTTTGTCCCATCGGCTAAAGCTTGAAGAATTCCCAAGGGGCTGGCGTATTCAGGCCCAATACGTTGCTGTATTCCGGCGGATACTTCTCTTTCTAACCACACAATTACAAGTACACCTATTGTGATTCCCACTACAGGAGTAAAAATAGGGACAAGCATCCATATGATCCCATAAACCTCTTTTAAGGATTCCAATCTGGAAAAAGAATTGATATCTTGTACTTCTGTTGTATCAATTATCATTTCAACGATCAACTTCTCCCATAATGATATCTATACTACCTAGTATCGTCATAATATCAGCCAATTTCATTCTTTTAACTAACTGAGGAAGAATTTGCAAATTGATAAAACCCGGTGGTCGAATTTTCCATCTCCAAGGAAAACCGCTTTGATCTCCTATCAGAAAAATTCCCAATTCTCCTTTTGGGGCTTCGACTCTCACATAAAGTTCTTGTTTGGGCAATTCAAAAGTAGGAGAGGGTTTTTTACTAATGAATCGATCTTCAAAATCATTCCATTCTGGATCGCTTTCTCTATCAAAGCATCGTATTTCTAAATTCTCATAGGGCCCCCCCGGAATTCCTTCCAAAGCTTGTTGAATAATTTTTATGGATTCCGTCATTTCACCCATTCGGACTAAATAACGGGCTAATGAATCTCCTTCTTTTTGCCACTGTACTTCCCAATCAAATTCGTCGTAACACTCATAATGATCGACTTTACGAAGATCCCATTCGAGTCCCGACGCTCGTAGCATTGGTCCTGACAAACCCCAATTTATTGCTTCTTCTCCACCAACAATGCCGACTCCTTCAACTCGTTCTAAAAAAATAGGGTTTCGCGTAATAAGTTTTTGATATTCAACAACCCCTGTTAAAAAATAATCGCAGAAATCCAAACATTTATCTATCCAGCCATAAGGTAAATCGGCCGCTATTCCTCCGATACGAAAATAATTATGCATCATTCTCATACCGGTGGCAGCTTCGAATAGATCATATATTAATTCTCTTTCTCTGAAAATATAGAAGAAGGGAGTCTGTGCACCAATATCTGCCATAAAAGGGCCAAGCCATAACAGATGAGAAGCTATACGGCTCAACTCCAACATAATTACTCTGATATAGCTGGCCCTTTTAGGTACTTGAATATTTCCCAACTGTTCTGGTCCATTTACAGTTATTGCTTCTGTGAACATAGTAGCTAAATAATCCCAACGTGTTACATAAGGTAGATATTGGATAATTGTTCGGTTTTCCGCAATTTTTTCCATCCCTCTGTGTAAATAACCCAATATTGGTTCACAGTCAATAACATCTTCACCATCTAGAGTAACGATGAGACGAAGAACACCGTGCATTGATGGGTGGTGAGGTCCCATATTGACTACCATAAGGTCTTTTCCAGTAGCTAGTCTATTCATAGGTTTTTCCTCGATTCATTCTTACATGAATTGTTGAAAACGAAAAGAAGTTCATCAAGATTCAAAATCAAATAATTCAAAATTGTTTTTCAAATTAACGATTTTTTGACTCCCGAATATTCAACTGACTAATTAATTCTTTATAACGTACTCTATTTTTCTTTGACAAATAAGATAGTAGCCTTTGGCGTTTTTCCAGAATTTTCCGTAGACCTCTCTGAGATAAATAGTCTTTTCTGTGCAATTCCAAATGTGAAGTAAGTCTTCGTATCTTATTGGTGAAACTGAATACCTGAAATTCAACAGATCCGCAGTTTTCTTCTTTTTTTTCTTGAAAAATAATTGAGATGAATGAATTTTTGATCATAAAACGAAATATTCTCCCCCTTTTTTTTATATGAATTTTACTGATCAGTAATAATAATACTAGTCATTTGCATTTGATATACACAATGACTTTAGTTCGTTATCAACTTCCTCTAAAATCAACCAATAATCAATTAAATTTGCAATTTGATTAAGGATCCAAAAGGATGCTATATTTCTTCAAAAGAGAAAAATTGAGACCTAAAAAAAAAAGATTCTGTTGGTTTATTTATAGATCTAATTGATATGTATATCATTAAATTGGTATCATGTATCAGAATGGAATGTAAGACAAGGCATGTGTGCATCTCTTTGTTTTCATATATCCGACACAGTACGTCATAGATAGTAAAAACATAGTATTAACGAATTTTCAATCGTGGGTACATATGTATCCTTACCATACTGAAACGACTGCCATTATTGGTATTAAACCAATAGCGATTCATACAAACTAAATCTTCTAATCGATAATTGGGCCAAAGAAAGAACTTTAAGTTAATGAATTTCTTTTTTTCTCTCGCAAGATCTTTGCCTTTGCTTTTATCCAAAACGTAACTACACACACTTTTTCTATTCTTCGAATTTAAACAAATTAGAGTTCTCAATTCTCTACGACGTTTAGGAAATAAAATATTTTCAGGAACAAGCAAATCGTAATGATTTTTTTCTTTAGTTCCAGTCATTATTTGATGTCTTCGAATGGATTCATCAAAACTTTTCTTATTAAGATAGCCTTTTTCTCGGTATCTTTTATTAAATTGAAATTGGCGCTTATTCTTATGAACTAATGGGATACCTATGGTTTGATATATAAAAAATTGTCCATCATTTTTTACAGACAGACGAACTGGTTCGAGACTCACTATTCCCTTTTTCATCAATTCGGGAACAGTTAAATCCTTCTGAGTTATCAAAAGATTCAGACAAATTTCTCCCTTTTGAATAGAGGATATAGCAAATTCTCTTGGATTTCTCATTCGAAGCAGGAGACAATATAGTTGCATATTTGGCATTAGCTTTTGATTTAGAGAATCAGCCCATCTAAACTGAAACCACAAATATTTTTTTAGTAAGAAATGAAGCTCTGCTTCTGTGTTTCTCTTGTATTGCTTTGTCGTTCTACGTTTTTTCATGTCAGATCCCGCATACTTTTCTTCAACATCTTTTTCTTGGTTTGAGAAAACTGATCCAAGACTTACTTGGTTTTGTGCATATGATCTCGGATTTCCTTTTGCGTTTCCATTAAAATTGAAAAGAAGTAATTTGATTGGTATGATCCACGGTTTCGTTTTATATGCATTAAAAAGTCGCCCAATCTCTGGGAAGAAACCAAGTTCCCGATTTGATATCGGATGACTTAGTATTTCCTCATTCATTCCCATCCAATTAAAAAATAACCTTTTTTGATTGGATGGGTTAATGTCTTTATTTTGATGAATTGTAAGAAAAAAAAGACCTTTGTTATTAATTTTATCAATTATTTGATAATTATCCGTCTCGATCTGAGTATTGTGATTCCTGTTGGTACCAGTATCCATATCAACCCAGGATTGAATCTCGATATTATTTCTAAGACAAAAATTGAGAATTCTCCAATCAAAATATTTTCTATCCGAAATTTTCTCTATATCCATATCCATAATATCGTCTTCTCCTAGATAATTATTGATAGGGATACCTCCCAGGATACCAAATAATTTTCCTTTCCCTATGTTGTAATTATAACAAATTTCCTCTTTATTCTTTACTTGGAATAGTGATCTAGGAATATATGAGTCTTTTTTATCTTCATAATTAATAGATTTATATGATAAAAGATCATATCTATAGTGTTTTTTAAAATTCGATTTTTGATTTTGGTCTGCTTCAAAAAGATTTTTTTTTTCTTTTTCGTAATGAGTTAAAATGTTTTTTTCATATGAATCTTTTTTGTTTAAATCTTTATTTTGAGTCATACAGTGTTGATTGGCTCTATTTCGCCATTTTTCTGGTACTAATCTAGTCCATCTAATCCTAGACAAATGGTATTGATATTGATAATGACCCCTTAACCAGGTTCTCCATTCATTCATTCCAAAATTCCAAAAGGATTTATATCTTAATTCGTAATGAAATATTCCTTGTTTTTCAAAAAAATCTTTTATTTCATTCTTAAGAAAAAGAAATGTTCCGTGATATTGAAGGACAGATCTTAAATTAGAAAAGTTAATAACTTGCGTTTGTGATAATTTGTAAAATACATATGCTTGTGATTGTGAGAAAGAAGATAAATCACAAAAAATCTTTGAATTCTTATTAGTCTTATAAAGTGATTTTTTTATAGTCGAAAGAAAGTGAATTCGATTTTTATTTGGTTTATTAATTTTTTTCTGATTTGCTTCCTTATTGTGGACATTATTATCAATAATTTGCATTTTTTTTGTTGATTCAAGAAAAAGTTTTCCATGGATTCTTGGAATATTACGGATAGATAGAAAAATATTTATGTATACCCTTTCAATGAAAAATTTTATAAAAAAATCGGATTTACGTATTAATCGAGTACTTCTTCTTTTTAATATCTGCAAAATCTTTTTTGATGATTCTAATATTTTAGCACGATAACTTATTTTGTTAGAACTAATAGTTATTTCTTGAGTTAGCAATTCTTTTTTTTTATCTTTTGTAATTTTTTCTATTTGGTTTCGGATTCTCTTTGTTCTATTAGTCAGAACTTTGATTTTCTTTTCTGGCAGTGATAAATTTTTCCAATGCCTAGATCGACTTTGAATAGACGATTCGTGAATCGTCTGATTACTGATTATCGAATCTTTTGTAGTTTCATCCAAGTCATCTATGTCTCTCAATCTAACTAATAGAATTGGTTTTTTTTTTGAAAGTTTTCTTCTTTTTCGAAATCTAATGTTTTTGATGATCCATTTGTTTGTTTCTTTTGCGACTTTTCGAAAAAATGTGGTTCTTTCGTTTACTTTTCCAACTTTTAAAACTATAAAAGGCTTGGTTTTCCATTTTCGAATTCTTTTTTTTAATTCTTTAAAAATGGGTTCAAAAAACGAACGTTGTTTTCGGGGAGAACCAAAAGGCCGTTCAGTTTCCATTCCCCAAACAGTTAAAAAACAAAAATCACTTTCTGGTCCTTTTATTTTTTTCATTGAATCTTTCGGAAGGGATTGTGGCTTAGATCTGTGCCATGGTTTTAGGTGAAAAGGAGATTGTATTTTTATCTGAAGACCCTCTATTAACCAGTTTGTCGGAAATTCTGTTTCGGATAATTGAGCACCGGTATAGTTGCATTTAATATACATTTCCTTCTTCAAATCCTTGAAATCCTGGGACCACTCGGTCGGTTGAAATAATAGTATGCGAACGAGATTTTTAGCTATTATCAATGAAGGAAATATAATATATTTTCTAAGAATCATGTGAGTTAATAACAGAAGACTTCTTATTGCTTGAGCAAATAAAAGGTTATCCCAGGTTTCTGCTATTTCTAGCCGTACTTTTTCTTTGTTTTTGTATTCTTCTTTTTTAGCAATTTTTTTTGTCTTTTCCTTTCTATAATCATAATCAGAAGGCTTTTGGTCTTTTTTTTTCCACATCCAATTTCTAAAAATTACTTTCCTCAGTCCGGAAATATCAAAAGAAAAATCAAAATCAAAGGGTTTCTTTATTCTGTCCAAAAAAAAGGGCGAATGGGGATGTGCTTGAAACAGTTCGTAAGTAACGGTTTTGCGTCTTTGTGCGCGCATGGAGCCTTTGATTAGACCTCGACGAAAATCCGGTTGTTCCAAATAACGTATCAAAGTTACGTTCTCTTTTTGATCAGCATTATTACTAGAATTGTTATTAGTATAAGTATCGGTATTTGTCAGGTTATCAGTAAAAAGCAGTACGCGTCTGGCTCTTCTTGAACGAAGTCCCCGAGCCTCCACCACGTTTTCTTCGTTTTCTCTCGCTCTTTGTTCGAAACCATACATAAATTTGTATGACCACCGAGGAACTTTTTGACTAATTTCTCTTATTCGAATAGATTTTGTTCGAGTTCTTTGAGCGTTGAGATTGGTTATAACTGCATCAAATAAAAATTTTAAAATTTTTATTCGATATTCTGAATCAATTTTCTCTCGTTTGGGTTCGGGAAATAAAGAACGTATTTTTTTTTTTAAAACTAATTTTTTACTCAATTCGTGTATTGTCTGTTCAAATTCGTGATAATCATTAGTAAGAAG